TTAATATTGACATAATAGAAGTAAGTGGGTCGATCAAGTATCCGAATTCTAAAGAAAAATCATTATTGATAATCCAAGACCATACATATTGATAGACATAACTGCTATTTATTTGCTGAATAGACAGATTCATGGAAAAAATCATGACTATACTTAACAATAAAATGCTCTGAAAAGACCACATACGACGAAGACTTTTTGTTGCCGTCGGAAAAAGAAGAAGTCCCAACCCTATTAACATAGGAACTGGAAGTGGAAGGAAAGGTATTATCCACGCATATTGGTATGTCTGTTCCATAAAAAAAGTTTTTTATTCTTAATTAATTGTTTCCGATTCACCGGATCTTACCTCGTTCGAAAAAAGTCAATAAAAAATCAAGATATGCACTAACTTATTTAATAATTTTAGATTACTATTTATTCTGAGTCTTTTCCAAATCGTTCAAATATTCAAAACAAGAAGTTACAATTGGTCAAATGAAATGACCAAGTTAGATATAAAAAAGAATACTTATAACAGGAAAATGCAAATATAAATTATTATTACGATTATGAATTATAGGATTAACTAAGGTCATCGGTCTAATGAAATAAAAACTCTTGCTTTTAGTTAGTTTCTTTCAACTCATTAACTAATTCATTATGGGATTGATTGTTTTCCATTTCAATCAAAACTATTTCTTAGTAAACGTTATAATATTATAGATCTAAAATGAACTTTTTTATCGATAAAGGGTAAAAAACGACTGAGATATTTTTTTATCAAACCACGTATCCTTTAACAGATTTATTAGTAATCTCATTCGAATTTTAAAATTGAATTTAGGTGTATTCTTTTCTCGAGTTTGACTAAAAAAAGACTCAAGTTTTTTATTAGGCAAAAGTTTACAATCCTTTGAGGTATTTTATTACATGTAAATAAAGTCTAGAATGATGAAAATCAAGGTCTTTTAGGTTCTTTCTTTATTTTATTAAATCATTAAGTTTGATTTCTATGACCTAGCAGATTCTAAAGATATAAATTTGAGAGATAAAGAACGAGAACTAAGAGTTCTAAACCAAAAATTTGGGGTTTTACGAATATTGTATGGAATCCCCATTTTGTTATTTCGAGTCATTTTTGATCCAATTTTGACGGATCTTTCACATATCTATATTTCTTTTTGATGAAGAGAATTTTGTTTATAGACAAATATTATTTATAGAAAAAATAGATAATGAATAAGAAATAATAATTTGTTTTGAATGTTTTGAACAATAGATGTCTTTCACATCCAACTATAACAATGATTTTAAAATGGCAGTTCCAAAAAAACGTACTTCTATATCAAAAAAGCGCATTCGCAAAAATATTTGGAAAAGGAAAGGATATTGGGCGGCATTAAAAGCTTTGTCATTAGGGAAATCTCTTTCTACCGGGAATTCAAAAAGTTTTTTTGTACGACAAACAACTAAGTCCTAAAATATTGGAATAATCGGAATGGATTTGACTCAAAAAATTGGCTCCATAATTTGTTAATATAAAATTCAAAATTGGCAGTCCCTATTCTAATCAATATGAAATAGACCAGGTTTCAATCTTATAAGATGTCTAAAAAAAGAATTCTTCTGTTTTCTGAATAAAAAAAGAATAAAGAAAAAAATACAAGATTTTTTATTTCTTTGTAGTATATATTTTCACTAAGATTTTTGTGGTGGGGAGTCTGATTTTCCCCATCGACCTTTACAATAAAAAATTTTTATCTTTCTCGGTAAGGGCAGATCTCATATTTTTAGTTCAAATTAATGGATTGTTGAAACTAATGGATTCCATGTTAAAAAATTTTGGATAACTTTATGACTTCTTAATTTATAATTTTTATTAATTACTATATGGAATGTATTTACTATATATCTCCAATTTTGAACCCAATCAATAAAATAACTTCATTATTGAGATATTATGTACAACTAATGTGTCAATTTGGAATAATGCAAAATAAACATATTTTGCATTCATCGAAAAAATTTATTTTTTGTTTTAAATTTATGAAATGAGATAAACGAGAAATAATGAAGTATCAATAAAAGTAAAAAATGAAAACAGTTTTTTTATTCTATCGAGAGAATTATCTACTTGCAAAAGTTGGATTTTAGAATCGGATAAACTACGTTAAAGCCCTAAGATAAATAAACCGGACACCCTAATAAATGAAACTAATGAACCTTGAAATTGACTTTTGAACTCATTTTTTATCAATTTGAATCTTTACTAAAAAAACTTATTTGATTGAATTGACTTGTTCAATCTCGACGATTGAATATAAATAGGCTATTATTAGTTCGAGTAAGCCGCTATGGTGAAATCGGTAGACACGCTGCTCTTAGGAAGCAGTGCTAGAGCATCTCGGTTCGAGTCCGAGTGGCGGCATGCCATCTTCTAAAAGAGATCCAATAGATCCTATAATAAAAATAAATTAAATTCCCGATTTCCATTTCTTAATTAATATTAATTTAGGGG